AAAGTAGAAACTTATAAGCCTTAATTTAATAAATTATACATTTTATTATTTGTTTGGAGATGATCAAGTAGTTATTTAGTTTCATAGTATACGAATCAAAGTAAAAATGCGAAGAATGGATTTCTCTTTGCTAACATAAGATTTAATTCGAGAAAGAACCATGCGGATATTTTTTTTATCGATATTCCTGATTAGTAATCAAGAAATCTTCATCAAACAAAATAAAATAAAAAGAGTGAATTCTTTCTCCCTTTTCCTCGAAATTCGTAAAAGAAGTCCTGCATCTTTCTATATACCCTGAGAACCCCCTGGTTTTATTAAGAATACCTTTTGTTGGATCATATTATAACGAATTGTTCGTTAATTTGGAAGAAACTCTTTCTTTATTTTATTAAATTCAAATTTAATTATAAAAATTCGAAAATTCTAAATCTATTTTAAAATAGATTTAGAATAGACTAATAATTAAGAATTAAAAAAATAAATAATGAAGAAAATAATAAAAAAAAGGTGGATTATCCTACATATATTTTATGTAGAAAGATATAGAAAGATGAATAAGCTCATTTATTTACAACATTTATTATATACTTACTTAAATCTGGTATATACTTTATATAATTAATATTAATATACTTAGTAATATTAATATACTTATTGTTATCTATTTTCTATATTATTTAATATATATTATTTAATATTCTATATAGATTATATAATAGTATCTCTATTCCCTATTCTATCTATTCCTTAAATTATATTTGAGTATATATCTACATAATATACTATTATATTTGATACTACCTAGTATTGTATAGACTCAATATTCACTTAAGTATAATTATAATAGTATAAGTATAATTATATATGAAGTATAAGATATCTTTATAACAATAACAGGTGTTAATCTAAGAACAAATATAACAATAAATAACAGGTACAAATATTAAATCGAGGTACCCATTCTATGACAACTATCATCAACTTACCCGCTATTTTTGTTCCTTTAGTAGGCTTAGTATTTCCGGCAATTGCAATGGTTTCTTTATCTCTTCATGTTCAAAAAAACAAGATTTTTTAGATATTTTAGATATTATGGAGTTAAATCTTATCTATTTTTTTTTTTTCAAGACTTAGACAGGCTTACTTGGATCATAGCAAAAATATCTATTTACTAGAATATGGTATAAAGGGTAACTTCCTCCGAGCAGAAGCTCGTATGCACACGTAAACATAATATATGATTAAATGAATTATAGCTATTTGAAAATAAATCGGTACCTGGTATCGGGATGAATTTATGAAAGGTAAAGTCAATATATCTACATGGCTTTGAATATCTATAAGAAATCATATGAAAGAGATGTTATTATTTTAGTTTAGCTCTAAGCAATTGATGAATTACTCCTAAAACTTTGCATCATAATAGTGCTAGTTGATGAGGGTTACTTTGTAAACAAAAAATTAAAGTCAAATTTATTGGGGGATAACCCCAATTACAATAAACTGCAACTAGATCTAGTATAGTATGAGTTGGCGATCAGACCGTATATGGATAGAACTTATAGCGGGGTCTCGAAAACCGAGTAATTTCTGCTGGGCCTTTATCCTTTTTTTAGGTTCATTAGGGTTTTTATTGGTTGGAACTTCTAGTTATCTTGGTCGGAATTTTATACCTGTATTTCCCTCTCAGCAAATCATTTTTTTTCCACAAGGAATCGTGATGTCTTTCTATGGAATCGCGGGTCTTTTTTTTAGTTCCTATTTGTGGTGCACAATTTTGTGGAATGTGGGTAGTGGTTATGATCGATTCGATATAAAAGAAGGAATAGTGTGTATTTTTCGTTGGGGATTTCCTGGAAAAAATCGTCGCATCTTCCTACGATTCCTTATGAAAGACATTCAATCCATCAGAATAGAAATTAAAGAGGGTGTTTATGCTTGTCGTGTTCTTTATATGGAAATCAAAGGCCAGGGGTCCATTCCCTTGACTCGTACCGATGAGAATTTGACTCTACGAGAAATTGAACAGAAAGCTGCTGAATTGGCCTATTTCTTGCGTGTACCAATTGAAGTATTTTGAAAAAGGTGAATGCTTTCTTAGCAAAAGGGAAAAAACGATAACTCCAGAATTCTCTTTCTCTTTTTTTTATAGCATAACTTAACTGAAGTTTCTGCCGAACTCTGCTTAGAACAAAAAAAAATAAACGTACACGGAACAATCCTAAAACGAAATAGTTTTTGTCCATCTATTCTTTTTTGTTAATCAACGTTTTTGATCTTTTTTTTGTATGCTTTAATTACCAACCGATTGGACCGCCTATAATGATAACTTTTCTGTCTTGTTTTGACACTCATTTTTGATCATAACATCACAATATTCTTCAGAAATTTCTCTCAATTATTACTGTACTGTGGGCCGCCGGCGAGTTTTTTTTCGACATTTTTTTGCTATCTTGATAAACCAGGAGAGGAGTTCTTTCGTCTCGAAATTCGAATAATATTTATTTATTATTTGCCAAAATGGCTCTTTCGTGCATTCGTCGAAAGGCTTCAATTTGAGCAATTGATATATTTGGAAAGAATATTCTATATAGAATATTCTATTTGATTTCGTCATTCAATTTGAAGTGGACTCTTTCTTATTCTACTTCTGTATTTCTCTATTATTTTTTTGTATTCTTTCTAAATTTAAGGACCAACAACCGCTGTACTGAATCAGAAATAAAAAACCGGGAATAGAGTTATGGGCTCGCTGACTTGTAATGGAATAGAACTGATACTTGATAGAAATATTAGTATCGTATACAGTCGACGAATGAGGTGAGTTCATTTTAAAATTCACAGACGAGCAAATGGCAAAAAAAAAAGCATTTATTTCCCTTCTATATCTTGTATCTATAGTATTTTTGCCTTGGTGGATCTCTATCTCATTTACATTTAATAAAAGTCTGGAATCGTGGGTTAATAGTTGGTGGAATACGAATACTAGGCCCTGCGAAATTTTTTTGAATGATATTCAAGAAAAGAATATTCTTAAAAAATTCATAGAATTAGAGGAACTCTCCTTCTTCGACGAAATGATAAAGGAATACCCGGAAAGGCGTTTACAAAAGCTTCACGTCGGAGTCTACAAAGAAACGATCCAATTGATCAAGATACACAATGAGGGTCGTATCCATACGATTTTACATTTCGTAACAAATATAATTTCTTTCGTTATTCTAAGTGTTTATTCTATTCTAGGTAATGAAGAACTTATTTTTCTTAACTCTTGTCTTCAAGAATTCCTATATAATTTAAGTGACACAATAAAAGTTTTTTCTATTCTTTTATTAACTGATTTATGTATAGGATTCCATTCGCCCCATGGTTGGGAACTAATGATTGGCTCTATCTACAAAGATTTTGGATTTGCTCATAATGAGCAAATTATATCCGGTCTTGTTTCTACTTTTCCAGTCATTTTAGATACAATTTTTAAATATTGGATCTTTCGTTATTTAAATCGTGTATCTCCCTCACTTGTAGTGATTTATCATTCAATGAATGATTGAAAAATGATCGACTGATCAAATTATAATGTTTGTAACTTTGTACATAAGCAAAAAAAGAAAAATTGTACTTATTCTTTCTACCCACTCGGTAGATTCCTTCTTCAATATTCCAGTAAAATTATTTCAGTAAATATAAATAGCAGAATCATAGATAGGGAACTATATTAGTGACTTATCTAATTTTATTGTAGAAATTTTTGGGATCAATGATTGGACCATGCAAACTAAAAATACCTTTTCTTGGATAAAGGAAGAGATTATTCGATTCATTTCTGTATCACTCATAATATATATAATAACTGGGGCACCCATTTCAAATGCGTATCCTATTTTTGCCCAGCAGGGTTATGAAAATCCACGAGAAGCGACTGGCCGTATTGTATGTGCCAATTGCCATTTGGCTAACAAGCCCGTAGATATCGAGGTTCCACAAGCGGTACTGCCTGATACTGTATTTGAAGCAGTTGTTCGAATTCCTTATGATCTGCAACTGAAACAAGTTCTTGCTAATGGTAAAAAAGGAGCCTTGAATGTGGGGGCTGTTCTTATTTTACCTGAGGGATTTGAATTAGCCCCTCCCGATCGTATTTCGCCCGAGATTAAAGAAAAGATAGGCAATCTGTCTTTTCAGAGCTACCGCCCCACTAAAAAAAATATTCTTGTGATAGGTCCCGTTCCTGGTCAAAAATATAGTGAAATCACCTTTCCTATTCTTTCCCCAGACCCCACTACTAAGAAAGACGTTCACTTTTTAAAATATCCCATATATGTAGGAGGGAACAGGGGAAGGGGTCAGATTTATCCCGACGGGAGCAAGAGTAACAATAATGTTTATAATGCTACAGCGGCGGGTATAGTAAGCAAAATAATACGAAAAGAAAAGGGGGGATACGAAATAACCATAGTGGAGGCATCGGATGGACGTCAGGTGGTTGATATTATCCCTCCAGGCCCAGAACTCCTTATTTCAGAGGGCGAATCAATCAAACTGGATCAACCATTAACGAGTAATCCTAATGTGGGTGGATTTGGTCAGGAGGATGCGGAAATAGTACTTCAAGATCCATTACGTGTACAAGGCCTTTTGCTCTTCTTGGCATCTGTTATTTTGGCACAAATCTTTTTGGTTCTTAAAAAGAAACAGTTTGAGAAGGTTCAATTGTCCGAAATGAATTTCTAGATCCACGGATTTTCAATATCAAGATCTAAAAAGAATCAAATTTTTGTTGGAAATTGTGTTATGGAATTCTATATGATTAAAAAACTTCTGAAAAGACTTTAGGCTTGTTTATATTCTTTTTCTATCTTCTATCATATTTGGGGATTTACTTGTACCGCATGACTAGTCAGAGTATGTCTACTGTGAAGAAGACTATTTGACTTTACTTATCCCCTCTTTATTTCTTTGTTTTTTCAATCAAAATCGAAGCGGTATGATTATGT